AAATACCTAGCGACAAACTCCTATGTTCCTTTCATTACGGTATTTCCGAACAAGTTCCTGGATGACAAGCCTAAAGGTTCTATTGATGATATCAATATTGATGATAGTGAGGATATCAATATTGATGATAGTAACGATATCCATATTGATGATGACCTTGATACGGAGCTGCTAACTATGACGAAAGTGCTAACTATGTATACGAAAATAGACCGATTTGATATCACCCCTCAATTCGAATTAGCAAAAGCAATGTCTCCTTGCATAATATGGATTCCAGACATTCATGATCTGTATGTGAATGAGTCGAATTATTTATCCCTCGGTCTATTAGTGAACTCTCTCTCCAGGGATTGTGAAAGATGTTCCACTAGAAATATTCTTGTTATTGCTTCGACTCATATTCCCCAAAAAGTGGATCCCGCTTTAATAGCTCCGAATAAATTAAATACATGCATTAAGATACGAGGGCTTCTTATTCCACAACAACGAAAGCACTTTTTCATTCTTTCATATACTAGGGGGTTTCACTTGGAAAAGAAAATGTTCCATAGTAATGCCATAACCGTGGGTTCCAATGCACGAGATCTTGTAGCACTTATCAATGAGGCCCTATCAATTAGTATTACACAGAAGAAATCAATTATAGAAACTAATACAATTAGATCCGCTCTTCATAGACAAACTTGGGATTTGCGATCCCAGGTAAGATCAGTTCAGGATCATGGGATACTTTTCTATCAGATAGGAAGGGCTGTTGCACAAAATGTACTTCTAAGTAATTGCCCCCTAGATCCTATATCCATCTATATGAAGAAGAAATCATGTAAGGAAAGGGATTCTTATTTGTACAAATGGTACTTCGAACTTGGAACGAGCATGAAGAAATTAACGATACTTCTTTATCTTTTGAGTTGTTCTGCCGGATCGGTCGCTCAAGATCTTTGGTCTCCACTCGGACCCGATGAAAAAAATCGGATCACTTCTTATGGATTCGTTGAGAATGATTCTGATCTAGTTCATGGCCTATTAGAAGTAGAAGGCGCTCTGGTGGGATCCTCACGGACAGAAAAAGATTGCAGTCAGTTTGATAATAATCCAGTGACATTGCTTCTTCGGTCCGAACCAAGGAATCGGTTAGATATGATGCAAAAAGGATCTTGTTCTATCGTTGATCATAGATTTCTATATGAAAAATACGAATCGGAGTTTGAAGAAGGGGAAGGAGCCGTCGACCCGCAACAGATAGAGGAGGATTTATTAAATCACATAGTTTGGGCTCCGAGAATATGGCGCCCTTGTGGAAATCTATTTGATTGTATCGAAAGGCCCAATGAATTGGGATTTCCCTATTTAGCCAGGGCATTTCGGGGCAAGCGAATCTTTTATCATAAAGAGGATGAGCTTCAAGAAAATGATTCGGAGTTCTTGCAGAGTGGAACCATGCAGTACCAGACACGAGATAGATTTTCCAAAGAACAAGGCTTTTTTCGAATAAGCCAATTCATTTGGGACCCTGCGGATCCATTCTTTTTCCTATTCAAAGATCGGCCCTTTGTCTCTGTGTTTTCACGTCGAGAATTCTTTGCAGATGAAGAGATGGCAAAGGGGCTTATTACTTCCCAAATAAATCCTCCCACATCCATATATAAACGCTGGTTCATCAAGAATAGGCAAGAAAAGCACTTCGAATTGTTGATTCATCGCCAAAGATGGCTTAGAACCAATAGTTCATTATATAATGATGGGTCTTTCCGTTCTAATACTCTATCTGAGAGTTATCAGTATTTATCAAATCTGTTCCTATCTAACGGAAGGCTATTGGATCAAATGACAAAGACATTGTTGAGAAAGAAATGGCTTTTCCTGGATGAAATGAAACATTTGATTCATGTAACAGGAGAAAGATTTCCTATTCCTTAGCCGTAAAGATATGTGGCCATGAAAAAGGGATTAAGTGGAACAGAATCGAATTGATCGGTTGGTAGAGTCGTGGAAACACTTGTTTATTCCATATTTTTGACCTTAGCTCCATGGAACAATATGCTACTGCTGAAACATGTAAGAATTTCAATCTTAGATCAAAACACTATGTATGGATGATATGAACTGCCTAGACGAGGATTCTTGAACGGCGAACAACCAGAGCCTATTACTCACTACATCAAACAATTTCCATTAATGAGACCATGTAAATCCATCGGAAAATCAAAAATACCCATGTCCGATGAAAAGGTTGTTGCTATCTGCTCGAATAACAAATAATTGGTTTAACTGAATAATTAAAGAAAATAGATAGATCTTTCTCTTCGTCTCAGGTCGATGGATCTTCTCAATTGAGGATCTCCCATATGGATAATACACATTCCAGTTGACCGAGCCTAATTGTTTTGTTCCGAAGCAAAGATATCCATGGGTTCGGCCTATTCAGATATTCACGACCAAGAGGTACTGGATTCTCTTTCGGATAGGCCCTGAAAGGAGAAGGAATGCCAAGTCT